CAGGAGATCAAATGAATTTATGCTTCACTAATTGAATGATAAATGACTACAAGCGAAGGAGATAGACGGTTTAAACAAAAAAAGACCCAAAATTTCAAACATGTATCTAGAATTACTGGAAAACTACAAACAAAAATAGTGAAAATGAGCTCGTTAGGAGCCCATCCAAAATCGTTGTAGACCCAACGAATTACCAGTTCCCAACCGCGGGTGGAGTGAAATCCAACAAAAAAATCAGTAACTAAAAGAATAAAAAAAGCTTTTATTGAGTCATTTAAGTTATAGAAGAATTCCTGAACCCAAGAATTCAAAATGACAAGTTCCTCTTTACCCAGAAAAAAAGAACCACTTAGAATAGCCAAACAGATTATATTTGTTGAGAAATGCAAAATAATATGGAGATGATCCTCATTATCTATTTTGACCAATTGTATTATTTCCTTGTGTATTCCTATAGGAAATTTTTGTACATGTGTCTTCGGTTTCTTTATCATTTCGTCCAAGAGAAAAAGTTCTTCTAATTCTATGAATCTTGCTAGAATCCCTTTCTCTTGAATACCAGTTAAAAGAGTTTCGGATTGCCTGGTATTCCACCAATTCTTAATCCAAAGTTCCAGACATTTGTTAAAAGAGAAAGAGACCCCCCAGGGCAAAAGTACGATAAATACAAGATATAGTAAAGAAGGCAATGCTTTCTTTTTTTTCATTTTTGATCCGTAAAGTGAGTTGTTACTGAATCCGCTTCATTCGCTAACTCTATTTCATTCGCTGACTCTATAATGATATTTCTTTTTCTTTGAAGCAAAAACTCTATAGCACGGTTTGAGATCGTGTATCTATTCTTCTTTTTTGTATATTAGTGGAATTTCATTGTATTGGGTTCTTTCTTAGATCTAGATGGAGCGGAATAGAGAAATGGAATAAAAAAAATACAATAGGTACTCAAAATACTTCAATTGGTACGCGCAAGAAATAGGCCAATTCGGCAGCTTTTTGTTCAATTTCTCGTGGAGTAAAAAACTTCTCATCAGTACGAGTCAAGGGAATGACTCCCTGCCCCCGGATTTCCATATAAAGGATACGACGAGGATAAAGACCCTCTTTAACCTGAATTCTAATTGATTGGATATCCCGCATAAGGAATCGAAGGAAGACGCGACGTTTTATTCCAGGGAATCCCCAACGAAAAATGCACACTATTCCCTCTTTTCTATCGAATCGGTCATAGCCACTACCTACATTCCACAAAATAGTGCACCACAAGTAGGAGCTAATGAATAGGCCCGCGATTCCGTAGAAAGACATCACGATCCCCTGTGGAAAAAAAAGAATTTGTTGAGATGGAAGTATAGATATCATATTCTTACCAAGATAACTGGAAGCCCCAACCGATAAGAATCCTAATGAACCTAGAAAAAGAATAGAGGCCCAGAAAAAATTACCCCTTTTTCGCGAACCTTTTAGAAGTTCTACCCATATGTGTTCTGATCGCCAATTCATATTAGATATACTAAATCCAGGGGTGATCGAGTGAAATTGAGAGAATAAGCTAAATGATTTTGACTTTACTTTTTTTGATTCTGAAATCACCTTCAGCAACTAGTACTCCTGTTAAATAATTGGTTAGATACATTGACTTTCTATTCAAAAAATATTCGTGGATTCAATTAAAATCAAATTCGCTATACCCGGCTCCGCATATTCATGCATTTATGCTCGTAGCCTATATCCGCATCCATAGCCGTTTTTCATTTGTGTGTAAAAAGATCCACACACTCTACCATATTATATTACTTACACTAAAAAATACTAGACAATCTTATTTTTCTGCACATAAAGAAATAAAGAAGCCATTGCAATTGCCGGAAATACTAAGCCTACTAAAGGCACGAAAATAGAAGGTAAGTTGAAATCCGTCATAGAATTAGGTGTCTCAATTCAAATTTACTATTTCTATCTATTCGAAAAATATCTTAAGATTCTTATGATATAATTAAGTATATCTATTATAAGGAATATTGACTATTATATTTTTTAGTTTGCAAAATACAGATTTTTTATATAATACTTTTTTTTTATATAATACTTTTTATAGAATACTAAAGTATTCTATAAAAAAATGAAAGGAATGGATAATAAGAAAATTGCAAAAAAGGAGAACTTAGCAAAAAGATTTGATTTTTATTTTCTCATCCTCATGGCCTTTCTATCCTTCTAATCGAACTTGAAATTCGATTCAAAAGAAAGTGGCTAGAATTTACTTCTAGCATACCTACTCCTATAGAAGCGCATACAATAATGCGTGGTAAAGGCGGGAAAATTTGATATTCAATCAAAATCAAAGGGCAAATTCTCTTACCTACTACAGATCTCATACTACCCCCTTTAGACTTTTTAAGGGAATATACCACCCAAAGGGGATTAAAATGCCGAGTGGAGTTAGCTTTTCGACGAAGACCCGGCCCATGCAGTGAAGTCCTGTTAGTAAGACCCCGCGCAAGAATGGATTATAGAAGAATATTATTCCGAAAACTCCTCTGGACGCGTATAGGAGCATTGCGATTCCGAATTTTTTTATAGAAAAAAATTTATTGTATCGTTGGGTCGTAGGTTTGGTCCGGAAAAATTCGGAATAAAACGTTTACCGCGTTGAAGCCTATAAGCGCTGGATTTCTGCGAAAGTAAAATTCTTACCCTCAGATCCTTTTGAACGTCTCTACGCTGGGTCCAAGTTTTATGTCCAATCCCAAATCAAGGATTTCTCGTTCTTGATCGGAATCATAAACGAAAACTATCTCTTCATCAAGGTTATAGAAAACTTCCTTATCTAGTTCTAGCATGCAGTTCGAGTAAAAGAGTCTAACTTCCACTTCCAAATTATGTTTTTTTTCATTCACTCTCCTTTAGTTTTTTTCTCTATCTAGAAGTGGAATAGAATAACCCGGTTGAAGGGTAATGATCATACGTCTGTAATGCATTGTATGTCCCAGAATAGGTTCTATCCTTCTACCCTTTCCGGGTAGTCGATGGCTATTCACAGCTACTATCTTAACACCAAGTATTTGATTCTATTATCATATTATAATACTATAATTTGTATTTCTTTTTTGTATTATACCTTTATATATTCTAGATATATAGAATAGAGGAATCCCGATTTATCAAGTCTCATGATCGTATCAAGATCTATTTTGATTTGGCTCAATCCTTTTTTTTTAGAAAAAAAAGATTGAGCCGAGTTTAATTGCAATCAATTAGAAGAATAAAGAAAAATTACTGCATTTCGTAACTTATTTTTTCTCTTTTTATTTCGTTTCTTTTTTTTTAGCCCTTCTTTAATATTTAGTTTTATCTATTAATCGATAGTATCTACTGGCTCGAACTCGAATTTGATCGCCTTCCATACTTCACAAGCTGCGGCAAGTTCAGGACTCCATTTGCAAGCTGCTCGAATAATTTCATTACCTTCACGAGCAAGATCGCGCCCTTCGTTACGAGCTTGTACACAGGCTTCTAAAGCCACTCGATTCGCTGCTGCACCCGGTGCATTTCCCCAAGGATGTCCTAAAGTTCCTCCACCAAATTGTAATACGGAATCATCCCCAAAGATTTCGGTCAGAGCTGGCATATGCCAAACATGAATACCACCTGAAGCCACCGGTATAACACCTGGCATGGATACCCAGTCCTGAGTGAAAAAGATACCGCGAGCGCGATCTTTTTCAATAAAATCATCACGCAATAAATCAACAAAACCTAAAGTCATTTCGCGTTCCCCTTCTAATTTACCTACTACTGTACCCGCGTGGATATGATCTCCCCCAGACATACGCAATGCTTTAGCTAATACACGGAAATGCATACCATGATTTTTCTGTCTATCAATAACTGCATGCATTGCACGGTGAATGTGAAGAAGTAGGCCATTGTCGCGGCAATAATGAGCCAAAGTAGTATTTGCGGTGAATCCCCCAGTTAAGTAGTCATGCATTACAATAGGAACCCCTAATTCCCTCGCAAATACAGCTCTCTTAATCATTTCTTCGCATGTACCTGCAGTTGCATTCAAGTAATGCCCCTTGATTTCACCGGTTTCGGCCTGTGATTTATAAATAGCTTCGGCACAAAAGACAAAACGGTCTCTCCAACGCATAAATGGTTGTGAGTTTACGTTTTCATCATCTTTGGTAAAATCAAGTCCACCACGTAGACACTCATAACACGCTCTACCGTAATTTTTTGCGGATAATCCCAATTTTGGTTTAATAGTACATCCCAATAAAGGACGACCATACTTGTTCAACTTATCTCTTTCAACTTGGATACCATGAGGCGGCCCTTGGAAAGTTTTTGAATAAGTAGGGGGAATTCGTAGATCCTCCAGACGTAGAGCACGTAGGGCTTTGAAACCAAATACGTTACCTACAATGGAAGTAAACATGTTAGTAACGGAACCCTCTTCAAATAGGTCTAATGGATAAGCTACATAAGCGATCCATTGGCCCTCTTCCCCAGGAACAGGCTCGATGTGATAGCATCGTCCTTTGTAACGATCAAGACTGGTAAGTCCGTCAGTCCAAACTGTTGTCCATGTACCAGTCGAAGATTCGGCAGCTACTGCAGCCCCCGCTTCTTCGGGCGGAACCCCAGGCTGAGGAGTTACTCGGAATGCTGCCAAGATATCAGTATCCTTGGTTTCATACTCCGGGGTGTAGTAAGTCAATTTATAATCTTTAACACCAGCTTGAAATCCAACACTTGCTTTAGTTTCTGTTTGTGGTGACATAAGTCCCTCCCTACAACTCTTGAATTAAAAATTCTCACAATGACAGGGTCTACTCGATGTGAATTAGGCGTAAATGAAACTTTAGCAAAAATCTCTTAAACCAAAAAAGATATTCAATTAATATTCATTAAAGAAAAAGGAGGGCATGCTTAAGTTAATGAATATGTTTCATTCATATATAAAGCGTACACCCTGTCTATGTTCTATCCTATAGGAATTCCACTATAGGAATTCGATAGGAATTCGATAGGAATTGAGTTATTATTATAGTAAGTTAACATGGTTCGTTATTAAACCATGGATTTGATTTACCAAATCCATCATTATTGTATACTCTTTGATAGATATAGCGCAACCCAAATCAATCCCTAATCCTTATTTTACAAGTTTTTACTAGGCTCCTTTCTTATTTTGAATGCAAATACCTAACTAAATATTAAGAAAAATCTCTGTTGACAGCAATCCATGCTTCACAGTAGTATATATTTTGTATATCGAAGTCCTAGATAGGAAAGTAGAGTAGGCACAGATCCTCCACAAAAGGTAAAATGTATATGAAAAAAAGAAAGATTGATTGAACTTCCCAACGGGCTCATTCCATGAGTAAACGATTGAATGGGATTCGCTTGGGCCCCTTTTCTCTCTTAGTGAATTAACTAATTCATTTCCTTTTTACTTTTGGATTTTTGGATATTCTTTTGGATTTGACTTGGCATTATTCAACAAGAAAAAAGAAAAATTTCGACAAATTCCTTTTTAAAAATTATGTGATAATTATGAGAACCAATCCTACCACTTCCCGTCTCGGGGTTTCCACAATTGAAGAAAAAAGCACAGGTCGTATCGATCAAATTATTGGACCTGTCTTGGATGTCACTTTTCCCCCGGGCAAGTTACCTTATATTTATAACGCTTTGGTAGTCAAGAGTAGAGACACTGCCGATAAACAAATTAATGTGACTTGTGAGGTACAACAATTATTAGGAAATAATAGAGTTAGAGCTGTAGCTATGAGTGCTACAGACGGGTTGATGAGAGGAATGGACGTGGTTGACACGGGAGCTCCTCTCAGTGTTCCGGTCGGTGGAGCTACTCTCGGACGAATTTTCAACGTTCTTGGGGAACCTGTTGACAATTTGGGTCCTGTAGATAGTACTGCAACGTTCCCTATTCATAGATCCGCGCCTGCCTTTATCGAGTTAGATACAAAATTATCTATCTTTGAAACAGGTATTAAGGTGGTCGATCTTTTAGCTCCTTATCGACGTGGAGGAAAAATAGGACTATTTGGGGGGGCTGGGGTAGGTAAAACAGTACTCATCATGGAATTAATCAACAACATTGCTAAAGCTCATGGGGGCGTATCCGTATTTGGTGGAGTAGGGGAACGGACTCGTGAAGGAAATGATCTTTATATGGAGATGAAGGAATCCGGAGTAATTAATGAAAAAAATATTGAGGAATCAAAGGTAGCTCTAGTCTATGGCCAAATGAATGAACCACCGGGAGCTCGTATGAGAGTTGGTTTAACTGCCCTAACTATGGCGGAATATTTCCGAGATGTTAATAAGCAAGACGTGCTTCTATTCATAGATAATATCTTTCGTTTTGTTCAAGCCGGATCGGAGGTATCCGCTTTATTAGGTAGAATGCCCTCTGCAGTGGGTTATCAACCTACTCTTAGTACAGAAATGGGTTCTTTGCAAGAAAGAATTGCTTCTACTAAAAAAGGATCTATAACCTCGATTCAAGCAGTTTATGTACCTGCGGACGATTTGACAGATCCTGCTCCTGCCACAACATTTGCACATTTGGATGCTACTACCGTACTTTCCAGAGGATTAGCTTCCAAGGGTATTTATCCTGCAGTAGATCCTTTAGATTCAACCTCAACTATGTTACAGCCTCGGATCGTTGGCAACGAACATTATGAAACTGCGCAAAGAGTTAAGGAAACTTTACAACGTTACAAAGAACTTCAGGACATTATCGCAATTCTTGGGTTGGATGAATTATCGGAGGAGGATCGTTTAACTGTAGCAAGAGCACGAAAAATTGAGCGTTTCTTATCACAACCGTTCTTTGTGGCAGAAGTTTTTACCGGTTCTCCAGGAAAGTATGTTGGTCTTGCAGAAACAATAAGGGGATTTCAACTAATCCTTTCCGGAGAATTAGACGGCCTACCGGAACAGGCTTTTTATTTGGTGGGTAACATCGATGAAGCTAGCACGAAAGCTATAACCTTAGAAGAGGAGAACAAATCGAAGCAATGAAATTAAATCTTTATGTACTGACTCCTAAGCGAATTATATGGGATTGTGAAGTGAAAGAAATCATTTTATCCACTAATAGTGGCCAAATTGGCGTATTACCAAACCATGCCCCCATTAACACAGCAGTAGATATGGGTCCTTTGAGAATACGCCTCCTAAACGACCAATGGTTAACAGCGGTTCTCTGGAGCGGTTTTGCGAGAATAGTTAATAATGAAATCATCATTTTAGGAAATGATGCGGAACTGGGTAGTGACATTGATCCGGAAGAAGCTCAAAAGACACTTGAGCTAGCCGAAGCTAACTTGAGTAAAGCTGAGGGTACGAAAGAATTGGTTGAAGCGAAGCTAGCTCTCAGACGAGCTAGGATACGAATCGAGGCTGTCAATTGGATTCCCCCATCCAATTGAAAAAAAAATCCAATGGTTTATAGTTGATACA